AGATTACAAGGATTTGAATTCAATAAAAAAGTTGGTTGGGCTTTTCATCACATGTTTATTCTCTTCATATTCATATTGAAAGAAGTTAGTTATTTAGAAAAAACTTACGTTCCGTATTGAATTCTCAACGATGTAAAATGTATCGAAATTCGAAAGAACCTATATTCTATCTCCTATCTCTTATTCCCTATTCTTTAAATGAAATAGTTCAATTATAAATTCTCTGTGGATCTCTTATTTTCTAACCAAGAGGGGGTTTTTGATGCTATAATTGAATTCAATTAAGGGGATTAAATCTCTAAGACTCTAGGGTAAAATAAAAAAGAAAAAGGGGGGGGCAAGGATTTAATCTATACTTGTTTGGCTTTATACCTAGACAAGATAGTCAGCGTCTCGAAAAAAAAGGACCTTTATTTGATTTATGATTCCTATTGAATTCGGGGAGTAGGTAAAAGTTAATGAGCAGCGGAAAGTATTAAGTTCAATATCTACGTCTGTCCGAATCTTATTAATAAACAATCAAATTCCATATGTAATCGATGTATTTTATTTGAACTTTATTTTTCAATAGTTCATCTTTGGCTCTAATGAATAATTGTAAATCTATGTAAAGATTGAGACAAGGGTGCTTCATCCATTTTATTCATTTTACTTTTTGATTATAGAAAGATTACTGAATCTCACATCAAATAAAATACGAAAATATATAATATATATTAATATATTATAATTATATATAATGAATATAATGAGGAAACGCATAACTTATATGTATATATTGTTATCGCTCTATTTCAGTGACAATCGTTTTTTTTTTGTGAAAAAATGGGGATCTTTTCCATTTTCAAATTGAAATATTTAACATAGAATGTTTATAAGAGTGAATGTTGCTCTATCTATCTGATAGATAAGAAAACCCACTATCCTATTCTTTCATTTAATTGAAAAAATCAGAATGAAAGAATAATGACTTAAATCTTCCTTTACATCAGTTTTTTTATTCTTCGATCTATCTGCTTTAAGCGATGATTATTCAATTCCAAAAGAAATAGAAATATTTCTCTTTTATGAGGATCAAACGCGGGTCGTACTGTAAAACTTTATTGAAATAATATTCAAATAAAAAATAAGAATGTCAAAGGAAGATGTAGATATTCAAAAAGAACTCGTTTATTCGTCTTATTTTTGTTTTTTTTTTTTATGATATTTCTATTTTTTTAATAGAATATTTCTTTATTAATCTCTAATATTTTTAATTATTATTAATCAAGCATGGAGTTAAAAATAGGGGGTTAAGTTTAATTCTTGCTAAAACTTTTTCATAAAAATATCTATCTATTTATATAGAAGAAAAAAATATAGATTACTATGTAACGGATGAACCAATGATTATTCATGATTCCATAATAGAATCAATTCCATACCGGCTCCAAATTAGAGAAATGTTATGGTAAAACTTCGTTTGAAACGATGTGGTAGAAAGCAACGTGCGACTTGAAAGACATGATCCGTTGTGGATTCTTACGTCCACCATTTTTTATAGGAATGGAGGTGCTCTTGGCTCGACATCGTTTGTTCTGTTCCACTATACCCTCTCTTTTTTTGTTGGGTTGTAATGTAAATAGTTCATGATGGAGCTCGAGTAGAAAATATTGATTCATTTCTCAAGTGCAAAGATCTAGGGTTAATGCCAATCAATAAATTGGAACAACTTCGTAAATATATCTTCGATATAGAAATCGAAAAGGTTCCAAGTTTCCAACCCAAAAGGAAAATTTCTTGGAATTCATAAAACTCTTTCGATACAAAGTGTATCGCGTAGGAATCAACCGTTTGTATGATTCTTTGATAGAAAGAAAATCACAAAAGGGGTATGTTGCTGCCATTTTGAGAGGATTAAGAATCACCGAAGTTATGTCTAAACCCAATGATTTAAAACAAAAAAAAGATAAAGGATCCCAGAACAAGGAAACACCCTTTACAATTGTCTCAATAACTGAACCATAATAAAAACAAATCAAAAAAAAATGAAATGAAACAAATGAAAAAAGGAAGGGGTTTAAAGACCACTCAATAAAAGAAATGCCTAAAGATTTTCCTTTGAACTATTTGAGAGTTATCCAATTTGAGTTATGAGTACGAATGGTTTTTTTCTTTTTCAGGAAGGAAGAAGAAGAAAGAACTTAATCATATTGATTTAATCATTTTATATATCCATTTGCCGTTGTAATTCTATACATAAATAAAACTTTAAATCATTTTTTCTCGAGCCGTACGAGGAGAAAACTTCCTATACGTTTCTAGGGGGGGTATTATTCATCTACATCTATCCCAATGAGCCGTCTATCGAATCGTTGCAATTGATGTTCGATCCCGAAGAGAAGGAAGAGATCTTCGGAAAGTGGGTTTTTATGATCCAATAAAGAATCAAACTTATTTAAATGTTCCTGCTATTCTATATTTCCTTGAAAAGGGTGCTCAACCTACAGAAACTGTTCAG